TTTTTTTCCAATGGATTTGGATTGGAATAATAGAAAATTAGGAATAGGAATATCCGGCGATTCAAGGAGACGACTTATCATTATTCATTATAATAAACAAATGTTCCACTTTATTTTATAACTATAATGACTATTTTAGAACTCTAATTACTTAGAATTACTATATTCGAATTCATTAGAATGATAACTTATTCGAATTCCAAATTCTATTTTAAAATTCAATTCTACAAATTCAATTCTACAATTCGTTACTTTCTTTATTACAAATATCAACCATATCTCTATTCTCCCTTCAAATATGAATACTACCGCTGGGTTTTTATGAAAAAAAGTCAAAAGCCCCTTATCGGATTTGAACCGATGACTTACGCCTTACCATGGCGTTACTCTACCACTGAGTTAAAAGGGCCCATTGGATTCAATTCTTGAATAAAGAACTAGCCGCTATGAGTCTAATGCATATACTTATTATACGTTATATGAAATTAGAATCTATGTACATAGATAGATTTTATCCGCATAGTGGCTAATTAAGGAACGGAAAATAGAATTTACCTAGTAAGTATAGGTAAAATAAGACGGTTTATTGATATTGGATTTGATAAATATCAATGCAATGAATTGTTTCAAAACCGATCCTAATTGATCCTCATCATAACAAAATTCATTTGATTTATACATAATTCAACATAGATCCAATTCAACATAGGTCCAAGATATTTCATGGAATCATTGATAAAGAGATTCCATTTGTTCCCCAACCCCATTTTTATCGAAAAACCATTTTCAATAACTTGTTGATCCCTATCCCTTTTCCCAGATTTCCAGATTTATTATCGTTTTTTAATTTCCTTTAATTTCCCGGCTTAGTGTGAGATAAAAATATGCCCACCAAATCTTAACACTGAATGAATCAATGAATGAAAGTGTAAGAAATGAAGTTTAACCCCCCCCCTTTTCCGTCAAATCAATCATTCCCAAAACCTATCCTTCGTATTTTGTCTTTTTCTATTTTTTTTTTTTTTTAGTTTATAGAATGGCGATTGGAATGAACAGTTTATGAATCTAAATGATGAATCAAAAAATTCTATGGAATCATGAAAGATGGAAAGATTCTTCTGATCGAGTCATATCATTCCATTATATTGACAATTAAAAAAAACAGTTCATACTAGGAACACTAGGAACATAGTATAATGGTGGTCGGGCAAGTATGCCCCCATCGTCTAGTGGTTCAGGACATCTCTCTTTCAAGGAGGCAGCGGGGATTCGAGTTCCCCTGGGGGTAGGGTACTACGAGGGGAAGTTGATCATGGATTATCAATAAAGACTTACATAGATTCTTCCTGGGTCGATGCCCGAGCGGTTAATGGGGGCGGACTGTAAATTCGTTGGCAATATGTCTACGCTGGTTCAAATCCAGCTCGGCCCAATAATTCGCCGATCCACCATGAAATGATATAACCCATTTTAGTTCTCCGAAAATGCCTGATGTTGATATGGAAGAAAAAGGTCAAATTTTCTGATACATCCCTACCGCGATTTATTTGCTCTATGTATTTTTCTCACAAATTAAGATCTTGCTAATGATCTAGATTGATATCAGGATTTATAAGTATAAAGTCTAAGGAAACGAGTTAAAGTAAAGAAAAAAAGAGTCTTTTTTTTTTTACTTTTTTCATCGAAAGATTGATTTTCAATCGATTGGCAAAGCAATAACGAAAAGATTACTAGTAATCCGTGCCGATCTCACTAAAGTGCATATCCATGTCGATATCAATATATCAGTCGCGCCTCTGTCAGTTACAACACGACGATTCTAATCTAAAATCTAAAAAAAAAAAAAGGCTTTGAATGAAATCGTAAGAATCTGTATGCTGTACGCTTTTTTTTTTTCCTGGGATTGTAGTTCAATTGGTCAGAGCACCGCCCTGTCAAGGCGGAAGCTACGGGTTCGAGCCCCGTCAGTCCCGATGGATACAAATCCAATAAAAAATACATCAATTCATCTCTCCATTTTCTGTGAAAGGGAGTCCAAATAACATAATTTAATTCCCAACGGGGATCCCTTTTTTTTTTCTTTAAGGTAAGGGTTCCGCCGAAGAAAGAACAAACTCTTAAATTTGAAATGAAAGTCAAGAAATTTTTGATTGGATCAGGAATCCAATTTGGAATTGGTATGGATAAAAGATCTTCCTATGTTATACTATTCAATTCTCGACGATGAGTCGGTTTGATAGCTCAGATATTGTTATTCATGATATTGATCCGATTCGATGTCATCGAGATGTAATTCATCCCATTGAATTTACCGACGAAAGATTTATCATCTTTATCTCTATGGGACGAAATCCCGAGTTATTGCGAATTAAAAAAAAAATGAAACGATGATATTATGGAAGTAAATATTCTCGCATTTATTGCTACTGCACTGTTCATTCTAGTTCCTACTGCCTTTTTACTTATAATATACGTAAAAACGGTCAGTCAAAGTAATTAATTTGAATTAAACTTGACTTCTTAGTTCTTATCAATGATTGAAGAAATCAAATGAAAAAAGGATTTCAATTTCGCGCCTTAGTCTTAAATGAAATGATGTCTTAAATGAAATGATCGGACTAGAATCAGCAGGATTCTATGAGATCTGATAGTATGGTAGAAAGAAAGAAAATCGATTTTCTTTCTACCGTACTATCTATTATTGTAGTGTATAAAGTTGTACTGTATAAAGATACAGGTTTTATATAGATCAATCTACAATATGTATCTTCATATTCATATAGATATATATATATGTAATGTACATAACATCCTAATTTTATTTCTTTGTTTAATCTATTTGATTTGTATTGGTTTCAATCAATCTGAAAGAATCACAACTCTTATTCTTGCGATTCTAATTTCTAGATTTCGGATTCTTTTCAAGGCGAATCTCAGTATCATATTAATCCTATTAAAAAAATCAAGTAATCTTTTTAGCATTCCGAAGAAGTAATTGATTAAATAGTTGACAAATGATACGGGGGTTCTATGGGGGAACTTTTCGTATTTCGAAAAGGTTAGTAAACCACACCGATTTTTAACATTTGAATCATGATATGAAATAACTTCAATAAAGCATAAATCCAATTTCGAAACTAAAAATAAAGAATAAAATAAAACAAGCGGTAAGCACGTAATATGTGACTTGTCCATGGCAATATCTTACTTATTATGTGTAGTATCTCGTTGGACAACCACTATGTCTATGTTGTTTCCCATAGAAAGTGTGTATCTGATTAATAACAAATAACCGAACTTTTTTCTTGTCTCTTTGTGAAAAAAGTTGAAAAAAAAAAAAGGGGGGGGGACAAAAAGAAAAGGTTCCGCGGTTTCTCATTATCCATCTATAACTTTGGTAAGAGCCGGTTCATCGAAATAGAATTAGGAAGAATTCGGTTGGAATAAATTTCCTTTACTTTCGAAATAGTAACATGGGATGGGAATAGTTGAAATATTTGTTTGATTGAAAGAGTATTATTTATATATCTTATTCATAGAATCCGTTACTCCACTAGAATACAATATAATTCCGAAATGTAGATATTTTTTTATTGAATTGAAAAATGGAATTAATGAATTAAATGAAATAGTTAATAAAAAAAAAAAAATTACAGAACCATCTATAAAACAATTGATACAGTTTGAGTTTGATCCCCCAAATCAATTAGTAGTACCTTTAGAGTCCACTTCTTCCCCATACTACGAGTGAAAGGGAAAATGTAAAGACTACCATTAAAGCAGCCCAAGCTAGACTTACTATATCCATGTGAATTATGCCCCTTATCTTTATGAATATGAAGGAATTATTCCATTATTGTTCACTAATAATAGTGGAATCACTGGCGCAGAGTCAAAAAGGGATTCTGGCCCAACACCGTTGACGAAACAATACAAGAAATCCAATGTTAACATTTAACAAGTTCTTATATTATTTTTAGTATAATCGGAAAACATTAAGCATAAACAAAATACCCGGCTTGGAAGTATCAAGGGAATGTTACTAACAGATAGGAATAATAAGATCTATACTTTCTTTTGTTGCCCTCCATTTCATTAAGTAAAGTAAAAAAATATAGAATCAAGATAGATTACTATCTATGAAATACTCCTATTTCCCATTTGATCTAATCCTTACCGTCTCCCGAATGTCTCTGTAAAACAATCGGAAGACAGCCTATTTAATTCTTAACTTCTTAACTAGGGGTTACCGAAAAGAAAGAATTTCTTTTTGTACTTTCTTTTTCTTAATTTAATTATTTATATTAATTTAATATTAATTAATATAAATAATTAAAAGAAAGCCAATTAGCTATTCAATCTAACTAATATTGAATGAATCCAGGAGCACTCATAGACTTTCATGAGTCTGTCTAGAAAGTTTCTTCCGCTCCTTCCGCAACTACAAATGAAATTGGATTCCCTGTCCGCTCTATCCAATCTAATTTAAGACCCAGTCAATAGACAGACACTACATTAGTAGCGGAGTAGAAAGGCTATCATATCAAGATTTACCGACTCCCCTTCACTACTATAATCTTTCCTTGAATCCGAGACGCAAGGATTTGCAGCATTTTAGAGAACAAAACCCGCAGATGCTTAAAATTTAGAATCTAGCAAGTATCAAGAGTCCCTTTCCTCTGCCTGCTTGCTTCTGCTGGAAAGAAAATGGGCAAGTTTTATATCAGCAAAACAGAAAAAGCTATTTCTCTTTTGTCGATCAGGCGACACCCGGATTTGAACTGGGGAAAAAGGATTTGCAGTCCCCCGCCTTACCGCTCGGCCATGCCGCCAAAACGATAAAAATATATGAAAATACCCCCTCCCCCCAAAAAAAAAATAAGGGGGGTTACTAAACTTCTTTTTTTTTATTGTACTTGTATCTTAAATTCCGTTTTTCTGAATCCCGTCCCTAAAAGAAATCCTTCCCCTTTTTTGTTTTGATTGGATCCCTCCTTTCG